TCCCCCTTCGTGTACCTTTGAATCCACAAGTACCGGCGGAGGACCAAGAAATCACCCGACCTCGTACATCTGTAACAGTCACAATAGTATTGTTGAAACTAGCTTGTACATGAATAACTCCTTTTGGTATTTTACGAGTATGCTTACGCGAACCAATACGCCCATTTTTACGCGAACTTTTTTTAGGTATAGGTTTTGCCATATTTAATTATTTCATAAAAATAAGTCCAAGATATATGGTATGGATATATCCATTTCATGTCACAAACACATCTTTTATTATTTTTTAACTAGAATTTTTATTCGATTTGATTTTTTTTTCTATATTAATTATATTTTTTATTTTTTTTTTAGAAAGCCTTCGTTTATGAAAATATTATCCTTGTCTTTGTTTATGTTTTGGATTGTAACAAATTACTATAATTCGTCCCCGTCTTCGAATCAATCGACATTTTTCACAAATTTTACGAACAGAGGCCCTTATTTTCATATTTATCATTCCTTAATAAGTTAATTCAAAAGTTTTGGAAGAAAATAAGGTTTCCTTACATTTTGAACTTATAATTGTAGCCTTCTCTGCAAAAATAAAAATAATGTTGAAGTTGAAAAACATCCTAATTAAAATGACTTATTTGTATTCATTATATAAAGAAACCTGAAACATACTCAGGGGAAGTTATTTATTTAGTAATTAAATTTTCGTGAATCCCCCCTTTTTTTATTCGAGTTAAATCCGTTTCGCGTATTCACCCTTGTATATAATTATAGAATATATACTTGTATATAATATCTAAATAATAATATATAAATAAAGGGGTGTGAAGTTATATTAGAAATTGGAGTTTTCTTTTTTTTTTTTTAATGGATAAAAATTTCGCATATAATTCGGATGTTTAAACGATTACCATATATAACATAAAACTTCTCCTCCTATTCTTTCTAATCGAGCTTCTCGATCTGTCATTATACCTCTCGAAGTTGAAAGAATTACAATACCCATACCCCCTAAAATTCGCGGGATTCGTTGATAATTAGAATATATTCGTAGACCGGGTGTACTGATCCTTTTTAAATTTAAAAAATTTTTATATGATCCTTTCCTATTTCTTCTGTACCGTAGAGTTAAAACTAAAAAATATTTGTCGTTTTCTATATGTTTTCTGACGTTTTCGACAAAACCCTCTCGTAAAAGTATTTTTACAGTGTTTTCTGCGATGTTAGTAAATGGTATTTGAACCATTCCTTTTTTATTCATATCAGCATTTCGGATATAGGTTATTATATCAGCGATGGTATCCTTACCCATAGTAAAAGAAAATGATTGTTGCCCGTTACTTTCTATATAATCAACATGCTCCTTTATTCCATTTATTATTCTCTTTTTATTTTCTATTTCTTTCTATTTGTATATATATTTATTATTATTATATATTTATATATATATTATTATTTTATATATATATTTTATTATATATATATATATATATTTTTATTTTATAGGGTTATCAAGTATTAATCTGAAATATATTTGAAATAGATAATAATTGCTACTTCTAATACTTAATAATAATTACTCCAAAAGGGATATATGTGAGATAAACTAGATTAATTAATTTAATCCATTTTTTTTCACAAAATAATATAATGTATCCATATTAAAATGAAAGTTTCGTCTTATAATACTTCAGGTGCTAATGAAACTATTTTAGTGAAATTTAACTGTCTTAATTCCCGGGCGATTGCACAAAAGATTCGAGTTCCTTTTGGATTTCCTTCTTGATCAATGACAACTGCAGCATTATCATCATACTGAATTATTATACCGTTGCTACGTTTGAGTTCTTTACAAGTACGTACAATTACAGCTCTGATCACTTCTGATCTTTCTAAGTTCGTATTTGGTACTGCTTCTTTGATTACAGCAACAACAATGTCACCAATATAAGCATAGCGTCGATTACTAGCTCCTAGGATTCGAATACACATCAGTTCGCGTGCTCCGCTGTTATCAGCTACAGTCAAATGAGTTTGAGGTTGAATCATATCATTTTTTGTTCTTTCAGTCCAAAGATTGAGGTTAAAATATTCTGTGTTCAAAAAAGGGAATATACAATTGCATTTTTTTGTTTTCATCTTAAAGACCTCTTTCCTTTAATTCTAATTATTATCTTGAATTATTATCCTGAAATAATGAATTGAGTTCGTATAGGCATTTTGGACGCTGCTATTGAAATAGCCTTTCTTGCTATATTTTCTGGGACCCCACCCATTTCATACAGTATTTTCTTAGGTTTAACAACAGCTACCCAATATTCGGGAGATCCCTTTCCCGAACCCATGCGTGTTTCAGTCGGTCTTACTGTAACAGGTTTGTCTGGAAATATGCGTACCCATATTTGTCCTCCTCGGCGAACATTTCGTGACATTGCCCGTCGTCCCGCTTCTATTTGTCTAGATGTTATCCAAGCGGGTTCAAGTGCCTGAAGAGCATATCTTCCGAAGCAAATATGATTCCCTCGATAAGATATTCCTTTCATTCTTCCTCTATGTTGTTTACGAAATCTGGTTCTTTTGGGGTTATAATTGATGGTTGTTTCTCAATTCCATCTCTATTACAGAACCGTACATGAGATTTTCATCTCATACGGCTCCTCGCGAATGAAGCAATTCTATATATATAAATCGATTTAATCAATACAATAATATGCACTAATATTCATATGTTTAATCAACGCGGGATTTTTTGAGATTTCATAGAATCCTATCGGTATATTCGACATTTTTATATTTTGTTTTGATATATATTTGATATATATTTGATATATAACTGAATATGTATTCTTATAAAATAAACCATTTTTGTTATTCGTATATAACTAGAGAATGTTGTTTTGTTATATTATAATGTTCTAATGAATCTTTAATTTTAATTTTTTGGATTTAATTTTATTACTAATATTTTTCTAATTATAGGATTGGCGAAAATAAAAAAATCCAAAAAATTAAAATTCTCGCGGGCGAATATTTACTCTTTTATTATCAAATTCAAATGGAATGTAGCACACAATTCCTAAAAAAAATGAATTGTTTTTTGGTTTTTTCCGCCATCCCACCTAATTAATCATTAAGATTTGTTTTTAATAAAATCTTAAGTATTTGCAGGTTTCATCGTTCCCGCCGCTTCTCGATTAATGATTAGGTCTGAATTCTACCACGGAGCTCTTTCATATCTAATAGTAAGATTTTTTTAGAATATTTTTTTATTTTTTCTTGAATCAATCTTCTCAGTTTTTATTGATTCAGAGCTCTTAATTAGTTTATGTTATGAATATATTGATATATATATCAATTTTATATTGATGCTTTATTACACTACTTTTTTTGAGATGACCCATAGACCTTTACATATTAGAATTCTATATCATTCATATATATTTTTCTCTCTTTCTTTCGCCCCTTCATTTATCCGTATATTCTTATTGCTTTACAACTAATAATATGATTTTTTTAATGTTGTACAATATTTCATACAATATTTCAGTTGATATAATAATATTATTAATATTTCTTTTTTATTTTTATATTTCGATTTTTTGTTTTGACTAATTCTTTAGATCTAGATAATCCGAAGCGGTGAGTTGGTTATTAGTTCTTTTAAATTAATTTATACCATGAATTGGTTTTGTCGTTAAATTGGAACCGTTCTAAAAAAACTAACGAGTCGCACACTAAGCATAGCAATAGGATCAATATCAAATAATTAATTTTCTTTTTTGGTCGATTCAATCTTATAAAATTGAGAATTTTGGGGGAATAAAAATCAAGTAATTTTTCATTTTTGGTTTTATTAAAAAAAATATGGAATATTGAAGATAAAGAAAAAGATTTTATTCTTTTTTATTCTTTATTTAGAAATATCCAAACTTTGATCCCTAAAACTCCATAAATAGTTCGAACTGTATAACAACAATAATCAATTTTAGCTCGAATGGTTTGTAGAGGAACCCTACCTTCTCTTATCCACTCAACACGTGCAATTTCTTTTCCGTCGATACGTCCTGCAATTTGTACTTGAACTCCTTTTGTACCTGCTTGTTCAGTTAATTCAATAGCTTTTTTCATTGCTTTACGAAAGGAAACTCTATTCTTTAATTGTCCGGCTATAAATTCTGCAAGAATATTAGGGTGTTTATAAGCATTTGCAATTCTTGCAATAGAAATGTTTAGTTTTCGATTCACACAATTCAGTTTTTTTAGGATATTCGTCTGTAATTCTTCTATTTTTTTAGGCTTACCTTCTATTAATAATTTAGGAAATCCCATATATATTATGACTTGAATCAGATCGATTCTTTTTTGAATCTTTATCTGTCCAATTCCCTCCACACCAGAGGATACTTTTATATTTTTTTGTATATAATTTTTGATACAATCTCGTATTTTTTTATCTTCTTGTATATTTTCGGAATAATTTCTTCGTTGTGCAAACCAAAGAGAATCATGACTCTGAGTTGTACCAAGTCTGAAACCAAGCGGATTTATTTTTTGTCCCATAATTCCCCACTACTATAACATAAAATGATACGTTTTATTTGTGTAGTTTTTTTTTTCAATTTTTTTTTTCTTTTTTCCATACATAACTCATTGACTTAGTTCATTGAAATTTTTATTGTGACTAGCAGCGACTACTGCAAAATAAACAAAAAAATAAAATAAGATATTCAACTAAATAAAGTATAAATTCGAATATTATAACCTTTTATTTATGAATTTTTTCTTTTTTATTTATGTACAAATTGCATGAATTACTAATCCATTACTATTTGTACTTTGTCTTGGAAACATACATGAATCTTTTTCGACCAAACGACTATGCTTATAGGTTCTTCTTTATCATAAGGGTCGATTTTCATGAATAAATTAATTTTTATTATTAATTCTATTTTAATTGAAAAATAATTCCATTTTGTAATATTTTTTTATATTTTTGAATTATTATT